GTATTACCAAACCTAGCTTAGCCTTCGTAAATCACACTCAAGCAGAGCACCCAACTATGGCAAGGCCCCCTGAAGGCTTAGGTTAGTCAATCCGGCCTTCGTTTACAAAATGTAGGGTAGGAAGGGAGACCTTTCCATAGAGCGGAGGCGAACTTCTAAACGAGAAAGAGGCCCTACTCACTACAAACGAAGACACCACAAGATCGAACTGCACTAATGCCTCTTCCGCATCAAGTTGACCGCCCCCCCTACGTAGTGATTCTATCAATCATTGACGTAGGTAGGGCCCTCCTTTCTGATTGGTATATCATGAAAAAAGCCATTTGCACCAGGCGCACTGCGCTTTCCCTTGCCCAGATGTTCGCCTTTCTCAGTCAAGTAATGGTGACCCGCCGAAGACTGGAGCCTCGTAACATGTTGACGAAGACCTCCGAACTTAGGGTTCGATCAGTAGAGGACTTTGCCTCCCCGGAAGAAGAAGAGCCCCGCTCTCTAGCCGACTGATCCCGTTGATCATCTAACTGGGAGGGAACGTTGAACATTCTAGGTTCACGATCAGAGATGTCCTCTAATCAGATGAGGCTGGTCCCTCTTTTAGTAGACTAAGCTATGAATGAAGAAATGAATGCCGGGCTCTTGATTTCACTGCTAACCTCAAGAAGTTTCTGAATGCTGATACTTTCTTTTTCGTCGAGCCCCGCCGAGCTTGTGGTCCTCCTTTGAGTGTGGGTTCAATTGGTTGGATGAATCTTTCAAGTCAAGGTCAACGTACGTAGCAGCAAGGATGGTGCATCGCCTATTGATCGTTCTCGCTCGGGAGCCAAAACGAACCGAACACGCCTGCTACCTACTGTACTGGACCTTCGACCAGGCATTCTACCCTTGTAGAATCGGAACCAACCACCACTGCATTGCGCTCGAACAGCGGAGCGGCCGCCGGCCAGCAACTTCCGTACACAGATATAGATTCCTTCTTCGTGCCTGGTCCAACCTCAAAACCCTTCGCGGGTTGGTCAGAAGTCAGTCTTTTTTGGTCAGACGGAATTAGACAAAGAAAAGAGACCGGAAAAAGGCCAAAACAGACCGTAATTACATAGATCACCGCTCCTCCCCTTCTCCGTCTTTCAGGCGAACCAACCGTATGGCGGCTGGAAAGAAAGACGACCTCACCTTCTCGTAGATGGTGTCAGTGAGAGCAACGTGAGTCTCCCCCGTTGACCTTCTGTTGTAGATAGAATCTTCCATGAGTGGAAAAAAGCAACCTGACTCAGAAAGGTGCTTGTTGAGTCAGGCCGGCTTTCGAGCCCAAGCCCGGTTGGGTGGGTGCTTGAGCGCATGTTGATCATATCGATCAAGGCTTTCAGTTTGAAAGAAGGGGCGCGTTAGCTAGGCCGTTTTCTTGCAGGAGTGCTAACGCGCGCCCTTCAGTTTTCTTCGCTTGCTCTGCAGTACGAGCCTCATCAAGAGCCGCGCCCCTTTCATAGGAGGAGAAGAAGAGGGGCCGCCTTCTTTTCTTTTTCGCACCAATCCTTATTGACTACTACATCTTTTTTGGGGTGTATAGCTCAGTTGGTAGAGCATTGGGCTTTTAACCTAATGGTCGCAGGTTCAAGTCCTGCTATACCCAAACCTACCTGACACATACTCTTAGTCAGGATGCGTAGTAGCGTTCAAAGAGCACTCTTTGGCCTTTAGACTCGCTGAAGGAAGCGACTTCTTTCAGTGACAAGGGGAGTGAGGTCAGGAGTAGTAGAAGAGTGGCTCGGTCATCGATAGGCCTCTCCTTATTCATTCTATAGGGCGAGGCTAGAACCAGCACGTTCACTCACCTCTATGATTTCCCTATCACATGTTGGTTCAGCAGGTGACAGTCTTTGGCGGGTTGGTCTTCATTGCGTACTAGCTTCAGTGGGAATCAAAAAGATGGAAACAGGGGAGTTGGCTGATCAAGATGGAAAGTCACGATTGCGTAATAGAAATTTGTCGGCCTCGTCATCGAAAGCGGCTTCAAATTGCTCGGAAATTCTCAGCTATATGGGGACTGGATCAGCTATTCTTGCAGCTTTTCTTGCTTTGGCGGGAGCAGCATGGTACTTGGATTTTAGTTACCTGCTTTATTGAAACCTATTGGGTGCTGTATATTGGTTGCTCCTTTATCTATCCATCTATATAGATATAAGGTGGGGGGTCTCTGATAGAACGACAGAATGGATTAAGAAGACATGGCTTTTCCAAAAGATGAAAAGTGCTTTCACGCTAGAAAGACAAGCTATCGTCTTTTTTTTTCCAAAATTTTTTCCTGATAACTTGTTTTGGAATTTTGATTTTCTTTTATCAGCTTATGTATCCAGAAATCGAAAAAGATAATTTGGTGAATCCATTACAGGTTATCGCGCAGCTTTCCTGTTTTTTTATTCAACTTTCAATACCACTTCAAACCAGTAAGGGTACGACACCGTCTCCTTCTGTGCTTTTTCTTGAGCCTTTTGAGTAGTATTGATCTTAAAGGGATATGTTGGGAAATCCTTATTTTAGTTTTTCTTGTCTATCTCAGCGTCATCTATTTCTTTCCTTTAGATTACGCCCTTTTTCTTTGAATTTGTCTATACTTTCTGGATGAAGGTCTGGCGAAGTGGGGTTTCTACCTTGCTTTTCAGCAGTTTGGATATTTTGTCATTTCATTCTTGTTTGAAAAAGAAAAGTCCCTAACCCTAAGAAACGTCTTGTTTCGTTTCTTTGCCTGCAGATTTTTCAGCTTTTCTATGGGTTCTTTTACTATAAAGATTGTTATTTAATGGAGCCCCAGAAGCTAGCCGCCCTGTTGTCGGGGGCCTGCATCATCTTTTTCAGCTTAGCGAAGCGCGCGATGTGGGCCTTTCCCTTCTTTTTTGATTTCATTTTAAGCCTTTGTATAGGCGTAATGTCATCCCCCGGGGACAAAGCTACCATATGGGGAATCCCCCACGGGATAATCATCTTTGTTTTTCTCCATATATGGCCCTTTTTTGGCTTGTTCTTGTTCAAAGATAGCCTCCCCAGAATAAAGCAGCAACCCTTAGTCCCATTGTTTTTCGGCGGTGTCTTTTTATTGCTAGGCTATTTTCCCGAGCTTGCCTGGCTGGAAAAGTGGATCGAGGGGATAGACCTGCTTCTGTTGGTCTTGGGTATTTTTTATTTCATTGAGGGGGAAGAGTCGAGTCAAAGACACCCGAATGAAACTAAAAAAAAGCAGTAAGCTATGCCAAAAAAGAGAGGGAGAGAGAGATCTCTCGTTAGGTCTTGGGAATGTTGCTAATGAAGGCTAATATCTCGCCGAAAGGTGGGAGGGGTGCCGAGATCCTGGGCAGCGGGATCTTCCCATCATGATCGACTAAAGGGAAAGTCAGAGATATTGGTTCGAATCCAATTCATGATTCCAGTTCAGAAGGACTTCATTCAATCGAAATTTAGGATGGAGCTATCACTAATAGACAGATGGGATTGTTTGCAACAAAGTGTCTATATAGCAAGGGCTCTTGAAACTATATCCTATAGAATAGGGACTCGACCAGAAGATCAGCTAACCTAAGCGCCCACGAAGAGAGATTTCGAATAATTCAAAAAGTAGGTAGTAGGCCTTCACTTCAACCAACCTACTTCATTGAGTTTTTTTCTTTCGCACTCAACCATCCGCTCTGGACGAAGCTCGCGCTCGGCCCCTCGGTGACCTTTTCTGTTTCGTTAAGGAGACTTGGAAACCATCGTTGACATTTAGGTGAGAATAGAGTGAGGGTGATAAGCTCAAGCCTATCATTCTATTATCAATTTCTTTCATTGGCCGGTAAGGTAAAAAGGATAGAGTCAAAAAGGGGAGAAACCTCTCAACCAGTGGGTTGGTGCCAGACACATCCATCTTATTGTCACCTACATTCCCGTCTTGCTTACCTTCTGCATTGGCTGATGGAGATTGTAATCCCGGATGAATGGAACTTTCGCCGCTTTCCCAACCAGAATAGAATGCAGCTCGATCCGGCTGAAAACCTTGAATCTGATACTAATGCCTTTGTTGGTTGGGCCTTTGCCTTTGATGCCTCACCACTTTCAGATTCAAGTGCTAGTTTTCTTACAATGTCGATCGGGAAAGATAGAGCATCTTTTCCCCGGCCTGGGTAAGAGTCAGAAGTAAGGCCTGTGTCTATGTCTATCCATCTTATAATCCGAATCCAAGCTATACCTCCTAGCCTGTTCTGTCGGTGAAAAGTGCTAAATCCGTGTAATGAGAGACTTGATTTTCTACTCGTTGTAGAGTATGTCATTACTGGTCTTTCTTTGGCTTTAGCTATTCAGGAAGATTTTCCCCCCCAAGTTTCTAATTTGCTATTTGGCTAGATCGAGATGCTTAGTAACTCGAAAGATAGGACTTTCTCTCTTCTACTTCGTCTAAAGCCTGTGCTGACTGTGTCGCTACTGCAAGGGAGAAATGCTCAGAATCTAGTGACAATATGGGAGTTGTTCCTTTTGTATACCTTCGGGTATAAAGGTAAGATCTCTCACGTGTCACTATTCATATAATAAGGAGCACCTGAAGGTAACCCGATCAGAATCCTAATCCGAAGCTTGTCCGTATGAGTGGTATGGGTAAACCCAAGTCTTACGATTAGTACTTTTACCAATGTCTGGTGTTTGGAAAACCTTTTCGTAAGCCAATGGAATGGAGCGGGGAAGAAATTCCTTTATCTTTCTTTCCTCTTTCAACGAAAATGCGCACCCTAAGCTCGCGGGTTGGGTACACAGAAAGACAAAGGCTTGACGACCTACCTAATTAGCTAGACGAACTTCCCGATACAGGCTTCCCCCAGTCCCAGGTCTGAAGCCGGACATTGATTGACTCATTGATTCCGAGATAGGCTCCTGCTCAAAGCAAAGCCAGGCTTTAAAGACCGAGCGAAAGGCCCCCTTTTTTTTTTTCATTTAAGCAGATAAAAAGAAAGGAAAGGCCTTTGAAACCATCAGCAGGAAAAAAGAAAATGGAAAGAAAGTCAAGGCCGGTTCCACTGATGTAGCTAAACCGGAGGCTGTTGCTGACTCCACTCTCTGCTGCTTGCCTCTGAAAGCCACCCTGCCCTGTTGAAAGTGTTTGAATGAAGCTCACGTCCCCAAGGATGTCTCTGTAGACAAATTGAAGAACCTCGTGGGATCGATTCTAGCGACAAACTACATCACCTTCACTGATGAGGAAATGACCCCAGATGGAACTGGGCATGTCCGCCCATTATATATCACTGTCAAATGCAAAGACATGATCGTGGCACGGGTTCTTATAGACAATGGTTCTGCCCTAAACCATTCCGATGCCATATAACAGATCTTCCAGGCCTCCGCAGGGAAGGAATTCATACTACCACACGCTCATTCAATCACTTCTTACCCTCGGGTTAACCTATCATTAGCAAGTCAAGCAGTTAATGGACATATGTCACAGGTAATCGATAGACTGACTAATTCAGTCTAATTGGCCTATAGGTCTTAGAGACTCTTCCTAGTGTAAGAGCAGCGTTGATAAGCTAGTTCCGTGCTAGCACTATCAATTGTCGGCGTAACGAGTGTTTTATAGACTATATATTCGACATGTAATACCCGCTCTCCGCCAGTCGGGAGATTGCCACCAGTTACTCTAGATTTAGAACATCTCCGGCATTGGATCACATCCTTAACGATCAAATGTCTTTCATCCGGTCCTTTCCCGCCCGGCTTGATTTCAGCTTTCGGTGAAGTTACTCGCTCGCCTCTTTCTTCTGCATTCGAAACTGCAGCTGCAGCATCTTCTGAACCTCGCCCCTCTGGTTTCAGTGGATTCCCTTGCGAAAGGGATCAAGATATTCCCAGGTTGACTGACTTTCTGTTTTCAAACAGGGAAGCGAAAGAAGTTATAAAGTGACACTCCTACAGCTTAGCTATTGGTTCAACTAAAGCTATTGGGGCAAAGCCAACTCTTGTCAGTCTAGTTAGTACCATAATCCCTATCCATATCAGGCGAATTACCTCGTGCCTATCCTTTTCTTTTAGTCTTGCCCACTGCCTCCTCATAGTCTAAGTCGAAAGCTGGTCCCTTTGCAGCTTAGTCTAGCAATTACTCTCGCTTCACTCCTATCTCAAAGCTTCGTCCCTTGTATCAGAAGCATCCCTATCTGGTTCTCGAATCTCTAGAATCAGACTCTTCCTTATTCTCGTACCCTTTGCTCCTCGAAAGATGATTGAAAGCATGCCAAGTAGACTCTCCCCTCAATCCTTCCCTTCGCTCTTCGCCCCTAAGCTAGCAAAGAGCTCCGTAACCCAAGACTTCTGAGTCAAGCTAGCATTTTCAAAAGTTCACTCCCTCCGATCTTACCAAGACTCTTTGAAGCCTCCTTTCTTTTATACAACCTCCGGTCTTGCCAATGAGCTTGTCAACCGAGTCTCAGTGCTATCACTTGGATATTGAACGAATCTACTCTCTTTAAACAGATTCAGTACTTGCTTCCGGGGAACAAGACCCTACTTCGTCCTAAGGCTCTTCCATCTATCTGGTGTTGCCCCTGTCCTGTCCGATGGAAGGCATTATTCTCAATATCTACGTTGGACTCGGGATTCATTCTGATTCTCCCGCTCTGATGCATACCGCGGTCACAAAGAAAGGTCCCTCTTGGACAGTTGCAAAGAAAGGAGATTTTGTCATTCTGCCGTATCACCTCCAAAGGCAATACGTGATGGTCGTTTTCCTTTCAATTTTGATTCAAGAGAAGGCCTTCTTTCTGATTTCGTGTCATAAATGAGGAGGTTTTTACCCGATGTTACTAATAGCAAGTAGGGAGTTCTCAATATGATCGGGTAGAGCCAAGGCGGAATCCCCATTATATGGTCATTTTCTTTCTTAAGCAGCATCGAGGTATGTTCTTTTCCTCAATTTTTATGGAATGGATGGAATTCCATTGAATAGAAGGAGACCCCTCACTCAAATACGTCAAAAGCACTTCAGGTCTTCAGGCGCGTAAGGAAGAAATCCATTATGGAAGATAGCGACTTTCACTTCTCTTTCTTGAATTGAGTCAGAAGCTCCATTTCACCAATACCCAGTCTCGACTTTCGGTGATGGAAACAATGCATATCGAGGGAGTGAAAAAGGTAGTAGAAAAGGAAGTCTAACATAGTATCTCAAAGCCCTCCAATCCTCCTTTTTTGGGGCAGGATCTACTTCAAGTCAAGATATCCTCTTTGGAAAACCCGCCCCGGATGACTAGATCACTGTCGACTTGAGTCGTTAAGCTACAGATTGGCCTCCATCCTTTAAATGAAAGAGCTTGACCTGCTTACCCGCGGCACCGAACTCTGGAAAGGTGCGGAAGAGCTTGTTTTTTGAGGGGCGCTTCTCCAGTTTAGTCTTTGAGGACATGGCTGACAGACAGATTAGGAACCAACGGAGTAGCGTCCCTGGATGCTTTGAGGGGGCCTTGATCTTCTAAACCCCCTACTTGGTTGGGTATAGTTTCCACAGCTGTTTGACCTCACTTCTGTGTTTTACTTTGATATGATTTTTGACAGATTTACATGTTTTTTGAACATTTCCTAAAAAAAGGTGGGAATTCCCAAGCAATCATCAACCGGCCTTGCAAGCACCCTTCTGACATCCTTTAAAAGCTCAACGAGAAGAGGAAGCCCGGAATGCTTCCAATTGAAGTCTTGGAGATTGGCATGGTAGTTTCTACTAAGTTCTCTCATTTGGCTTTCAAGAAGACTTTGCTCTCTTAATAGCGACGGATGATTATCCTCCCGCTTCATATTAGAATGATAGGTTGAAAATCCTTATTGCTAGAAGTCCATATTCATTGCATTGGTCCATGCCTCTCTCATTCTAAAAGTAGCTGTCTCCATCCCGCAGGGCTTTGAACCTCGGATGCAACTAATAAACTAAGGAGTTCTTCTGTAAAGGAAAGGGGCTGGGAGTGACTACTACTAATAAGGGACCACAAAGCCTTTCTCGTCTGTCATGGAGAACCTTCCCGGGCTCTAGCTCTACCATAGACTTAGAAGAAGCGGGGCAAAGCATCGCATCGAGAAGAAAAGCCTTCAGAGCCAAGACCTACTCCTAAATCAGTATAACTACGGATGAAGCAAGAACTCTCCTACTACAGACATCAAAGAAATCGCTGTCTAAAGCCAATGATTTGCTAACTCCTCTCGGCGGGAAGAGCTTACCCGGTGACCAAAGCCCAACCCGGGATCTCCTTTACCGCTCCGTGGGGTTTTGAAGGCATACGAAATAGGATCTTGCTTGATAGCCCAATCTCTTAGTCTCCATTCTGGAAAAGGAGCTGAAGAGGAACTTCCCGCCCACTAGTGGTACAATTCCAATTCATTCAAATGTTCTGCAAGGGAATTGAGCAGGCATAGCACTCGAAAATGAAGCAGGTGTCAAAAGCTCTTTCGACAAATCATCAAAAGAATAATTAGCAGCAGCGGCTAAAGCCTCATCTCTACCTGTGGAAGAGTCACCATTTCCAAAAGGTAAGGCAACCCCCGATCTTGCAAACCTCTGGTAGAAACAACCTCTCTTGTTGTTTCGGATTCGATCCTATCTTTTGTGCCTTTCAGCCTAATATAAGTTCTTGCACTTGAGAAGGAATACCTTTTTTAGTTTAGTGTCTTTCTCGAGTTATCGATTCTTTGACCATTTATAGATATATAACCGAGCTTTAAAGCCTATGACATAGGGGAGTAGAGCAGTCACTCTATCTATCGATAGAAGGCTATTTGAAGGCAGTGTAGTACGATTACCTGACTACAGTACTCTTCTATTAGTAACTAAACTCAAATGCTACTTGACCTTCAGCCAGAAGGAAATTATCAAAGTCTTACCCACTTGGATTAGCTCTTAAGACTGCTCCGCTCACTAGGATACCGTCTGACGCTGTACCCGGTCTCAGACCGGACAGAACGGAACTACTCTATAGCTCTTTCTGTAGCTAATCGAGGAGAAGTTCTCTAGACATCCCTGGTTTTGACCGTTTTAGGAAGTCAACTCTTGCCACTCCTACCGCTCCGTGGGGTTATCAGGCATCAGGCCAAAAGAACCTCGATTTGAGTTCTCAATAGAGGGGAATGACTAAATGCCAGAAGATCTCGTGCTATCAGAGATCTAGGCACAAGCTCCCATCCCTACTCAGTCTTAGCCGAAGCTCCAGGCTAATCATCGGCTTGGCTTGACACCGTTGATACTTCCTTTTCGCTTTGAAAAGGCATTTTTATTGTGGTTGCTTTAATACCTTATCTTTGGCGTATTAACACAGGCAACTCGAACAAGAAACTGACCTTCATGGTTATAATGGTTATTCAGAGAAAGCTTGATCCGAAAGAAAAGCTTGACAGTGGAATCTTATATCCCATCTCCTCCTCAAGAGAAGAAGATCAGGCTTTTCAGGCTGAAGGATCTTACATCTTTCTAACCCGAACCCGAAAGCCATTCCCAGCATGGAACCCGTCTACCCGCTCATAGCTCGTACCCAATACCCCAAAACTAGGGTTTTTCTCTCTCGCTCACCGGGAGAATGCTCTCAAACTCACTTGGATGCTGGCATGTGTGATTGACCAAACCAGGTGATACACAACCAACCAGACCTCGGGGTTGACATGTGCCCGGGTGTACTTATTATCCTTACCCATCAAAACCTCAAGGAAGGCATCACATCAGGAATCAGGCCGCCCTTCACGCGGAGCTCTCTTTAGCTGCTGTTCGATTGAACGTCTCAAGCTAATAGCTGTTGGATCCCTGGTACTCTTTCTAACATGTGATTGACCCAATGAGCGGATACACGGCCAAGCCCGAAAACCATACCTAAGCGCTCGTCGTCTCGCGTTCCCTCCGGGGGTGCCCAAGTCCCCAAACCGTAACCAACTCTTCTTTTTTGATGAACTAACGTGGGTCATTTGGAAACTCCTGACTGCTCCCCAGGAAGAGAAGGAAGCGCAACCAACTCTCTCTTCTAGGAAGTAGCCCTCCTATCAAGTCTAATCTGAGGGATTACCGAAAGAGTCGTCTAAGTGCTTTTCTACTTATCTTTGGCCTTTGTCGCCTTGCTTTTCGCTTGTCGCTTGTCTCTCTTTCCCCCATAGATTCCCATCCCAATCAGAAGAGGAAGAATGCCTAAATGCCACTACTCCTTCAGGTTCAAAGCATAAACGAAAGAAAGGAACGACTCCTCTCATACTTTCGATCTTCCTCAAAAGCGGATTCAGAGTGATCAGGCGAAGCCCCCCTTCTCGTTGAGTGACCGGCCCATTCTTAGACTTGGTGAACTCCTGTCGCGATGAATTCAACTCCGTTCCATGCCCCGCTGCTTGTCAATCACATCGGAAAGTCGTTGGGTCGGCGGAGACCTCTTTCGGCAAATAATTAGACCACAAAGCCCCAAGTAGGTCACCCTTTCATGAAGTCTTCTTTGCTAGTAGAATGCCTCCTACGATCAGAAGGAAGTTGGTCAGAAGTGCTGGAGTTCTCCTCTATAGTTCCTTCGTTCCAGTCGAAGATTCCAGTCCGCCAAAGATCAGAGAGAGATTGGATTGCCTTAGTCAGCTTCCCTCAGTCCTCTTCTTCTGTCTTTACCTGCTATATCATCACAGTAGATATTGACTTTGGAAGAAGTCATGTTTAAGTCAGTCAGATATACCTTCATCAGATGGACTGGAAGATGTCAAGAGATTCTTGAAAGACCTTACTGCCGGGAGTACTGCTTTAGCAAAGCGGTCAGGTCTTCCTTTTATGTGAATTCGTAGAGTAGGCGGGGGGACACTGACTATACGATCGGAGTTGAAACACGTAAACCATGTGTCCCCCGAATATCCATCATCAGCCAAGCCCTGACTTGTGCTTTAGAAGAGCAGGGCTCTAGCTCTTTCTAGATTATGTTCTTTCGATCCGTAAGTCAGAGTCAGAACCTATCCAGCTGATCACGATCTAGGCGCACTTCCGCTCTTGAATTTGAATCAAGGACAGATCAATCGTCTTAGCATGGTTAGCTCTTCTTTTGCTGCGACGAATTCGCTCTGAGTAAGTGCTTCGAGAATAGGCTTTGAGGGAAAGACTGATTGCACAGATTACCCTTGCTCCTTTCCTGCTTTCCGGCTTAGACTGATTTAGTGAAGTATGCCAATGTTCATTGCCTTGCTCTGCCTCTGCCTCTTTGGACTCACTAGCCTCAGGCTTAGCCAAGACTTATTTGTTCTATGTAAAGAGATATCCCCAAGCAGAACCGGTCTTTGCAAGTAAATAATGTCCTCTAGGGTCTTTGAATGAAGGAGCTGTTTCATAGTTAGGATGCCCCGGTGATAGAATCCACTGCTCTTTGATTTCAAGGAGGAATTTCACAACTAGAAGAAGAGGGTGGACATGAATGCCCCGAATAGGCTCTTTTAGAAGTCAATTTGTCCTTCTTTCCTTTTCCCCGCGATGGGATAGGCTCTTAGATGGACATGGACAGAAAAGGTTGCACCTTAGAGAAAGTAGCTAGTCTTGTCAAAGTGAGGGAAGGACCTTCTTGCCCCTTTTGCCTTGCCTTTCTTACTGGATTACCTGATTACGCTACCGCCCCTTATGAAATCGGAATTGATAGAGACCAATTGGGGAATACCTTTCTCTAAGAGGAGGAATAAGATAGCCGAGTATATGGAATTCCCTTCTCCCTTATTCTATTGACATTACCAAGCAAATTTTCAATGTTGGATCTCTAGCTTCACCTGGGAGAGACTTGCGAGCCTTGCCCCTCCTTCTCCATTCGGCATGGCTACAGCCAGACAGTCTTTCTTTTTATTGAACGTAGGGCAGTTCGTTTCATTTCCGCATTCAGTTGACGCTTAGATGCATCCGTTCAGAAAGTGTATAGTCAAGGGCGTATTGACTAACCGAGCAGACACAGAACCGACGATTCTACGCGCAGAGAAAGAGAGTAGAAGGCCCAGACAAAAGATAAGAGATCGAATCTCTTCGTCGGTCTCCTTTCTTTCATTTTAGAAAGCCATTTGCAAGCGATGCTTGCCGGGATCGGAGAAAGAGAAGAGTTAGAAGAAGAAGGATTAGTTAGCACTACCCCGGATCCATATGCATACTTCAATTTGATGAGGGTAGACAGAAGTGCAACCTTATTGGCTTAAGCATCCGATTTTCTCCATGAGGAGGAATAATACCGGGTTATCGAATCCCGGAGCTCTGGGCCTTTTTCAAAGGGAATGATTGGACAAAGAGAAGAAGGGCAACTAGTCTTCTTTCGACCAGTAAAGGCAGTTGCCGGACTGTTGAGTGAAAGCTCTTTCGGAATAGTGAATCCAAGAAAGATTCCAAAGCTCTTTGATAGAATGGCTTGTTTGCAGGTTTGACATGACATTAGATTAGAATAGGCTAGGCTGCTACTGCTATATAATTCCCATCTCTTGCTGGCAGGAACTGCTAATATCTCTTTTGACTTCAAAATCAAACTCAAACCGCCGGGCGGAACGGAAAGGTGCTTTGTACCTCACTTCGCTAAGCAGCGCTAATTGTACTGAAGCTCTCTTTCCAACGCCTGCCGATCGTACTACTTCATTCTTAGTAGTGTGCTGACCAGATACCCCACCAATAATGAGCTAAGAGCCATAGCAAGAGATATAGCGTTGGCTTCCGGCTTAGTGAGCTCATCAACTGGCGAATCAATTCATTTGAAAGATCAAGTCGGGTCTAGCTGATTCCCGAGTTTACCAATGATAGATAGGTAGGGTAGGAATGGCAGGACCTAAACGAGCTAGGCTTCGTTAGCCAGTTCTCCTTTGATAAGCTATTCTGAATGCCGCTCGGGCTCCTGGTGATAGAGGGCTCTTGGAATAGATGATATAAGATCTTACTAAAAGACGTTTTCTAAATATACAGATATGCTCTATACCAGTATACAGCAAGAACAATGTCAGCCAATTAGCAAAGATCAAGCGAACTCACTCAACCGTACTAGATCAAAGACTGAACATTAACATACCTATCAAAGACCAGGCAAGAAGAATGTTCGGCCTGGTTCGATTATACACGCAATTCATGGGCCTATACTAGGGGGGGGCTGGGGTCAGGAGAAGGAACTTTCGGGCAGTAAGTCACATATGAGAATGTCAAAGATTTGAGTCTTCAACATCGAGATTCCTTATTTCCATTATGGACTTCCGGTTGGTTATTACAGACCGTCGACGGCCATTCACCTTGATGCTCGGTTGAAATTCCTCCTTTTCGCAGGCATTGGACCCGGGGCCTCCTCTGGGGAATTGGTTTCAGTAACTGTCACAAGTGCAACATCAAAAGAATTCACTCAACGAGTATGTGATCAAATTGTCAATAAAGATGATACCGAACCTGAGCGCTCCCCCTTCGGGGATTCTATCTCTATGTGCTTGAAGCGATTCCAGCTTTGATTTGGACACAGTCGCTCTTGATCAGGGCTCCCTCTGGGATATTCTCCATAAGCAGAATCAAAATCAAGGCTAAGTGCAGGGGCTAGAAGCAAGGAATCGCGATGTCGGTCGAAACTCCATCATTAGTGATAGGAAAGATTCTCCCTGTCCGGTCGACTTGCTCCAGTTTCACCTAACTAAGTGAACTATGGGCAATTCGAGAAAGTCGAAAACTACATCGGCACATGAGGCTGGGCTCGGCCCCTATGGTGAGTGTCACAGGCAAGCAAGGCGGGATCTTTCGGAGCTGTCGGAAGTCACTCTAGCAGAGTAGTGAATTAGCTCAAGATCTCCACTTCGACCTGAGGAAACTCAAAAGTAGAAAAGAACATCTATGAATGGATTCGCTCCTAGGGCAAGGGCAGAGGTTCTTCTTAAATAAACGAAGTGATAGCACAATGATCTACTGACTATGATTAGTGATTAAGTGAGCGTGGCATGCGCAGCGAGTCGGGTAGAGCTTCGATTCATCAATCCATTTTTGTTCACCCTAAGCCGTGAGTCATCAGTCCAAGAACATGGTATAGAGAAGGAGCTTGACTCCGACGATACACTATGGGAAGGTTCGCTCGCTAGCTATATGCTTAACACATGCAAATCCTGGTTGCTTACTGACTTTCTTTTAGTAAGACTAACCTTGGCTTTGGTAAGCGTTAGGCATGTTTGCTTACAAGACTTCTAGATGTTTTTCGCCTGAACATAGAAAATATAAGACAACCTTCTATCTGGCCTCTGCCCTTTGAGTTGTGGTTGGCTTGCTACTTTCAATCAGAAAAGGAAGATTGAGCAGTGGCTTTGGAAATCAGACTTGGGGGGCATTGAGGAGTAGTAAGGAATGATAAAGAGTGAAATTCAGTCACCCTGGTGTCTTTTCTTGATCAAAATGCTCTGGCATAGATGCCACTACATCATCTATGATCTGCAAGAATGAAGGTTCAAAGATCTCGACCGAGGAGTGATTAAGCTCGACCAGAGGGAGAGGAGTGAGGCCGAAGCGCACTTCTGTCGAACGAAAGGACTTGGCGGGTGTCAACCCGTCAATGGAAGATGGCTAGCGAACCTCAGTGCGTGGGGAAAGGTCCTAGAGTTTACAGCCGAAATGCTGCAGGAGTTCAATTAGGTGGGGCTTTGAATTTGGATAGATCCAGCGGGCCTTCTTGCATGGACTTGGGCTTGCTTTGATGATGGGTAGGCTTGTTGTGCTTTTGCCCTTTTGTGGGCTTTCATCGAGGAAAGCAGGCTTGACAGGCCTTAGTCTTCATTTGTAGGACTTTCTTCGATGGGCCCGTGCTTTCTAATAAGGGGCTTGGCTTGGCTCTTTCATTCGGGCCTTTTTTGGGCACCCTGTGGGCCAATGCGTATAAGCTTGGGCTTTCTTAACGTGGCTCATTGGACGACTCAGTACATGGATGTCACGAGTCTATTGGCATAGAATATCTAATCTTTTCTACGTAAGCTGGTTGTACAAAGTTTGTTACAATGTGATTCGGGTATATTATGTGTGCTCCGGAAGGTAGCCAGAGCCAGCCAGGTTTTCATTAAACAGGCATGATAGTCTTCAACTGCAGAAAAGTAGTGCGGAGAACTAGCCAGAAGTGTGCCTGCCATCAAATTCGTGACGTGGATGATCCGCCGAATCCATTGCTGACTTCACCACGATCGATTAGGTGAAACGGTTCTGCAAAGTTTGTTTGTTCATACGGGCAGCGTGGTTATAGTAGTAAGAATTTTGCCAGACATGCAATTCGTACTGCATGGCGAGATTACTCTACCACTCTATAAATGTAGGCTCGATAAGTGTCTTCACTTCATCAAATGAAAATCAAAGAAATTGAGTACTAGCACGTATGGCTATGGATGCTGCAAACAGGCTTTCTGCAATTGCTGCCGAAATGGGGCAACTGCAAAATGAAATTCAAGAGCACCATAGAGTGCTCAACTTTTAGAAGTGTTAGAACAATGGATCCTGCAAGGAAAGAAGCGCGCATTCGCGCTACCAGAGAGCGCATAGAGGGTTTGGAGGAGAGGCAGCAAGCGCTGCGGGCGGAGCAGGAAGACCTCATTGTGCGTGCTGTCACCCGCGGTCACCGGGGAGACTAGAATAGAAGAGTCCGTCGACTCTTTCTATAAGATTGAAATAAGTGTCTGTAGACGCAAAGTAGTGTGTTTTAATGTAGGGTCTTCTTTTTCTTTGTTTGGTGGAGATCTACTCCTATGCTAAGTGTCTTTGTTTGGTTTGATTTGTTATGTTTGCATGTATGGTCAAACCCCTAGTGTAAAATGTTGACTACTGAATGCTATGCTAATAGAATAATTAAGAAAGACTTTTCTCAGAATGACTACAAGCACTTGTAGAAAAAGGTGGGTTAACTAAAGAAAGAAAGATGGAACCAGATGCATTATTAAACGAAAGCGCTTTGCAGATAAGATGAAAGGAAACAACAACAAAATGAAACCAATCAAGACGTATTGCACCCAGGTTATAGTGAATTTCATTATTTATATTCTATATATTCAGTTGCTTATTTGTCTTTTTTCATTAGGGAAAAAAAGAAAATGAAGCGAAAGTCCCGAAGCATTTTAAGGAACTAGTCGAAGGGGAGTTAGTTTTCACTTCGGCTCACACCAAAGAGGCAGGCGATGAGCCTGTAAAAAAAAAGCAAGAAAGAAGACAGACAATTCTCGGCGGCACCGAGGAAGCACCGCAGGTCCTTGCGATAGGCGCAGGTTGGAGGAGATAACTTCTTGAACAAGCCAAGAGAAGAGTCAAAAAATGTGCTCGCGTGGAGGATACTCATTGGCTTGTTCTAAATTCTATGTGAGATGTATTCACTCTTTGTGGATACGAAGATATTTTGAGGGGCAGCTGACCGAAAGGAAAGCGGGTAGACCGCTGCTGATTATTGGAATAGTTTCATCAGGTGCCCTTTATGGAATGGATTGCTTTTTTGTATTTGATGTTGAACCCGGACCACACCTCATGGGCGCCCGGGCCGACCGACAGGCTAAGGGCAATGGAAACGAAAACAAAGAGGGAACCTATGCCCAAAAAGAGAGGGAGATTGAGAGACTCTCAGCGGCGAAAACTAATATCATATATAATCAAAGAAAACTAATATCCGCTGTTCTATACCGATAGGTTACTTCGATGTGCCTTTCTTTGCTTTGTTCATCTTTCTTTATCCCATGCTTTCTGTTGGTCAACAACCAACAAACAACCTTTTCATCAGAGTCAGAGTTCTCTCTGAGTATGAGAGAACAAAGCAAGAATCAAAGAAAACACAATGAGTTTGATAGAATTGCTATTCATCCAAATTTCTCCTTGTGATGCAGCGGAACCATGGCAATTAGGATCTCAAGACGCAGCAACACCTATGATGCAAGGAATCATGGACTTACATCACGATATCTTTTTCTTCCTCATTCTGATTTTGGTTTTCGTATCACGGATCTTGGTTCGCGCTTTATGGCATTTCCACTATAAAAAAAATCCAATCCCGCAAAGGATTGTTCATGGAACTACTATCGAGATTATTCGGACCATCTTTCCTAGTATCATCCCGATGTTCATTGCTATACCATCATTTGCTCTTTTATACTCAATGGACGAGGTAGTAGTAGATCCAGCGATTACTATCAAAGCTATTGGACATCAATGGTATCGGACTTACGAGTATTCGGACTATAACAGTTCTGATGAACAGTCACTCACTTTTGACAGTTATACGATTCCAGAAGAAGATCTAGAACTGGGTCAATCACGTTTATTAGAAGTGGACAATAGAGTGGTTGTACCAGCAAAAACGCATATACGTCTTCTTGTCACATCTGCTGATGTACCTCATAGTTGGGCTGTACCTTCTTCAGGTGTCAAATGTGATGCTGTACCTGGTCGTTTAAATCAGATCTCTATTTTGGTACAACGAGAAGGAGTTTACTATGGTCAGTGCAGTGAGATTTGTGGAACTAATCATGCCTTTACGCGTGCGCCCGGAAACATAGGCCGACTGCTGAGCCTACTCTGGCTCAGCCGCACCACCTGGGGTGCGAGCTACCCGAGAAGCAAGCTATTACAGCGAGCGGCTGGAGCTTTAGGGAGCCGAGGAGCAAGGCAGTAGATAAGATAGAAGAAGGGGCCAGGCTCCCGGTGAAGCAGAGAAGAAGGTTAGGATAACGAACTTGAAACGCGGAGCCCGAGCGGCCGGCGAGTGGTGAGTGGCCAATAGCGCCCCAGTGGATGGCATTCCTCTCTGCGGCTGGCACTCGATCGAGGAACCACGGGGCACTCCATACAGAGCAAGCAAGTCTGAGGGATGAGACGCCCGCGCAAGGACCTCAATTCTCATGAGGAGGTCAAACTAAGGACCTATGGAAGTCGGGGCTACCCCGTCCCCATGGGCAACGCAAAAGTGTCCTGAGGGAGGAGTTTAGAGGCCTGATAGTAGCACGGACTTCTTTTTATTTCTAGGTCATGCGAAGGGGGCCAGTCCAAGATCGTACTTTTCCTCTACAAAGACAACAGACGCTCTCCACGACTAGGCGCCACTCTCTTTCTGAGTTCTTCCAGCTTCTTCTTCGTGCCGCGGTGAAAAAAAAAAAAGAGGGCCGTCTCAGAAGGAGAAGGCGGCGGAGACTACTTCTTTTTTTTTTTAGCCGTCTTTGAGTAAGCCTGGAATCTTAAAGATTAGGGATCCCTCAAAATATAGAAGGGCGGGCAGGGCTTCCGCAAGGGCCTCCCCCCGATTCCCGGTCAAGATAGATGGGAGCCCTATCAAGTCAAGGCCATAACCAGCCTCTTGATTGATGTACGTACACCTTTGTATCAGGGTGGGGCCGCCCTTCCTCCTGCTAATCCGGCCATTTCCGAACCTGTCTTTCCCACCCCATGAAATGGAGGACTTATCCATTCTTGCGATTCCCAGCCCCCTTAGTGATTTGATATTATAAACAAACTCAAAAACTAGGGTTCCAAACCTTGTTGTTTAGTCTGTTTATAATCAAATAAGAATAAGGTAAGGCAAGGCTATGAAGCCCTTCCTTCAGCTGGTTGTGGCTTTCCCGGAGCTATGAAGGAAGGTGACTTCCCTGATTTGGAGAAAGGGGAAAGGGCTTTTGAAGCTTGCTGCTCCCTTTCTTGCTTCCGAGAGGCGAAGGGAGCCTGACTGACGGTTTCCCAGCCTGGCGCGAAGCGAAGGGATTTGATTTCACCTATGATCAGCGGGCAACCATAGTTGACTTTTTTTGTGGTGTTGTTGACGTTGTTCAAAGCGAATTTTGAAGTAGGCCTCGCTTTTCGGAGCTGCTCCCAGCTCACACTATGGTGGAGGAAGTGCCGTGAAGATCTAGGAGTGTGAGCAGTACGAGCTGAAAGGCTCCCATACTGTTTGGAGGGCAGGGGGCATAGATGCCAAAAAAACCTGACCCCTATCTATCGTCGTAGAAGCTGTTTCTAGGAAAGATTATGGTTCTCGGGTATCAAATCAATTAATCCCCCAAACCGGGGAAGCTTAAGCGGAAATTCAATTCAAGAAAGACAAGAAAGAGTAGGGTGAGGGAAAAGGGGGGAAGCCACTAAAAGCTTCGCTCGCTCTAACGCTCGTTTAATAGACAGCGAGTTGAGTGCATCAGCCCCTTGAGAGATAGATAGAGGCGAGTACTACACGAGCTCGTCAGTCAAGTACGGAACGAGCCTTGTCTACGAAGCAGAGCGACCTCGTCTTGCTTGCTTCTGGCGAAGCTTCTCGCACTATATAATAGGCATTTTTTGATGGTGGTAGGAAGACTACTTTTGAGGCCGACCACTACATAGGAGCGATAGCGAAGCCAAGCCGTATAAAAAGGCGAACAGCCCTTATAGCAATAGCAAACGGCCTACTTATAGCCCAATACAAACCTTCGAACAGCGCCCACGGGTAGTGAGACTTTCTATCTATTTTCACCGGAGTACCCATACATGATGCAAAGGTGTTTATAACATCGTCATTCTAAGACAGAAGATTCCATTCGGGTAACCGGGTTTGGGTGCATCCAACACGCTTCAGTTTTATACTTTGCAAACCTCGATACCACTCACCTTTGAATGAGAAGCTTCACTCTTGACAAAAGACTTCCACTCCTCAACACGGAATAATAATACGAGTTCAATTCCACGCTGGAAGCCCCAGTGACTGATCCCACCTTGACGGTTCAGACCTTTTCCCTGCTCTACTTCTGCAAAAGATCCTGCGGAAAACCACTCAGCTTTCTCTTCTCCAAGTTGCTCCTATATATGGCTGAGTCTGCTGCTTCAAGCTCGGATATTGATCAGTCCGAAAGAAACCAGGATTTGCTGGTTCGAGATAAAAAACAGAACCTTGTGGTCCATTTAGTCCTTTTTCCTCAAAACCCGGATATGTCTATAACAGCGGTTACGTGAAGAGCTGATCCCTCAGACACTGAAAAAAGGATTTGTATCATTCCGCTCGCTCTCCTTCTTTGAATCAATCGAATGCCTTTCTTTCAAGACAGATACTATTACCATTTCTCGGCCTAAGTACTTCTAATGAGAGTCTTCCTCGCGATCTTTCTTTATACTTGAAATCTTCCGGTCTGGACTTCGATCTAATTGATAGGATCGTGGGCTGAAGGCTAGAGATCATACCCTTTGTCGCAAAGAACGTCTTTGTCCACAGCCCGGACAGTTCACTTTCGAACATCGCCAACCTAAAAGGTGACATCTAGCGACTTCCTTTCCTGACTTATCAGTGAATTCAATATCTCTTTACCCCTTAGCCTGAGCCTATTCTTATACACCAGCGTCTATTACAGCTGCTGCTTCTATAGCAGCGACTTTCTTTCCAAAGAGTTTGACTTTTTTCTGTCTCCATCAAACCAGCTAGCGCTTTCATTGGCCCTTTACCCCTTCACTCTAAGCCAAACACGGGTCAATTCACTTACTCCCAGCCTTTGACCATTAGGTTTGAGCCGAACATTCTTTGAAAATGCTAACGAAGAAAAAGGAGGTCTCCTCAGGGAACCAGCGGAAAGGCTCTCAAAAGCCATTCAACTTCCCTCGGACCATGAGCAGTGGTCAAGGCGCTGCCTGGCTCATAGCCTTCCTCAGACCTTCTTTACACGGGCTATGATTCACTACGAAAATAGAAGCAGATGCACTAATCAATTCGAGCAAATTGACTCATCCCACCTCGAACTCTCATTTAGCGCATCGACTTGAGCACTACTTTGTCTATTATATTACTATGACATCAAATCAATCTACACCAGCGCATCTAGCATCAACTTTGATTCCTACATCGTTTGTATCTCCGATCTTAGATAAGGGTGAGAGGATAGGTTCGAAACGATTGGATACGCCCTTGATCTAGGTAGGCCCCGTTCCTGGGAAGGAATGATAAATTCTATAACAAATTGGATATCTCGCAATCAGCTTGATCAACCTGGCTATTCCATTTCTTAGATTTAGAGTTCCGAGGCTTGGTAGAGGCTTTGACGCCGAAGCGAAGGTAGAAAGGAATGGAATGATATCGGGTGAACAGAATAGATGTGTCGGATTCCGTGGAGCTTAGGGACCAATATGATGACTGGTTTGTTTGGGTACCCTTTTTGTTTGGGCCAATTCCCTCTTCTAAGATAACAACATATTGAAAGGACGGCAACGGAAAGGTGTGGAATCCTTTCTTGTCACCTTCGCGAAAACAAGCGCTGCTGCCTATGCCGCTATCTCTACCACCGGTGCCGTTGCTTCAATAGTCGGAGAAAGAGAAAAAGCTAATCATTGATCCAGCTAAGCAAGCAACTAGTCTATCCATAGCCTACCTAATCTCATGATTGTTAAGAAGAGTTCATTAACAGACAGGAAGCCCCCTTGCTCCAAGTGCTTTCATCCGCTCAAGGAGCTTCCATTCAAGAAGTCTTCGCATAAGCGCATCCGACTAGCTTCAATCATTCTGTCTGACAAGGTCCCTTGGTCCACGAAGTGGTATATATAGGAGGTGAGGTGACCCCAGTCCTGTCCACTTTCTGCAGTAGCTCTTTCTCTTGAATAAAGAAAGATTTCATATGTCAATGACTTTTCCCCCAAGTGAATCTTCCCGCCGATAGATCGCTCTGAAAGTCGTCCCTAACCAAGTTTTGTGGGAAAAGACCCTCCGTGAAAGATTCCGCTTTCTAGCTCAAAATCATGCTTGAACAACGAAGCAGGCGATGATTCCAGTTCTCGCGATCAATAGACAGAGAGGAACCTACGTCCTCCCACCACCCATTCTCAATGTGGCTTACTCACTACTCCACGAGCCCTTCTCGAGTTAGTTTTGAGTCCTATTGATCCTGTTGTATCCAAAGAAGGTGGTCGGCATAAAAAAAAGCCCTACCACATTCTATATACCCTGGTCATCCATCCAACTTGATTGGATTAAGAAGTCCTAGTTATAGCCAAAAGAGAAAACACAAGAACTTAGAAAGACCACAGAATCAAAGTCAAAGATCAAATTGAAACTGAGAAGTCCTGACTTCAAATCTGTGATGAAAGCATGGAATAATAACCATTCATTCCATGGTTATGGAGGAGGACTTTGAATAAAATGCTCACTTCCGGGAAGAGGAAAGCAAGAAGACCAGCGAGAACGACAGCTGAAGTGGTCTTTCAGTAGGCATACGAAAGAAAAGACTCGAAATCTCTCCGGATTTGAATAAAGAGCGTTCTGCCTCCTCAGATCGAGGACTCTTTCAACTGTGGAAGGTTTGGTCATCGGATACACAAACTGTCAAATTTCGTCACCATTCCTTCTTACCTTCATAAATTCCTAGTTTTTTTTTTCATTGCATTGAAATGAAAAGTGGAAGTCATTTGGGCAGATGGACAGTCCTTCATAGCCAAAGTCCATGCAGCAGAATCAATCTTGTATGATGAAGAGATCGGTCCGTCCGGCCCGCTTTTATGGCCAAGACAGGTATGGGAAACCCACGGGAGTCACTATTTACAAAAATGTGGTAATGGACGAACTCAAGAAGGTGTATATGGATGTGGTCAGGCCTATCGTACTAAACGCTAAGAGGTCTACCCTGCAGTTACTGGAGAACGGAAGTGCTTAATGGATAGTACGCCCTCAGAATAAAAGAAGGGAGCCGGGTTGATTGCTTGACCGGGAATAGATGGAATTAGTGCTTCCCTGGCGCTTCAAAAGCCTGATCTCCGACTACCATCACTGCAACAATCGAAAGAGGAATCGGCTTATTGCCTATTATAGACTATGAATGGTTGATTCCGCCCCTTTGAGACTTCTTTTCCGGGAAGAAGTTCTACCTTCTTTTATGGAAGAACCAGTATTTGACCACTATAGCTTTCAGTTTGAAGTGTCCTCTCTTTGGGCTATGGCTAAGTTGGGTGAGAGGAAGATAAAGTGGAAAAAACTACTCAACCAATATTAGAATCCGAGTTTGTTTACTCAACCGACTAATCAAATAAGCTTCTATTGTATTGGCTCAAACTACCTCTTCGATTAGGACTTCTTTAGCTGCTGAGCACATCCCTTTCAAAATGATAGCCCTTTCTTTCACGTTGTTAAGGAAGCCTATTGCGGACAACGGGCTTGAAGGGACCTTCGCAATCAATACGAATCCTAAGGGTGCCCAGTTTCTTTTTTCTTTCAAGCAAAGAGGAAATGCTCTAGCACATGGAAGACTGAATCAGATCCGGCTATCTATGCACTCACTCATTCTAATAGGGGAATTTAGAAATCCTTGTTCTTGAGAAGTCTAAAGCTCCTTTTATATAAGATGACCCATTTTTTTTCCTAGCTCTGCATTCTCATACGGAAACTTTGAAAGGATATGCTTAGCCTATCCTCCTTTCCTATCTCCAGTCTTTCATTCTTGCTCTCTATATAGAATAGAACTCCAACAGAACCCATCGATATGCTTGTCTTGCTCTCTTTATCGACTCTCTCTTTACACTCTCTACTCTCGAGACTGACAAAGGTAAAAGCAAATCAGTTCTTTCCGCGATAGAGCCGGATCCTTGATTCCATATATTCAGACTGATGGGAGTCACTAACTCAGGCTCTTCATTTCAAGTCCCAAGGGTTGAATAAGAGAAGATTGCGCCTACCTGTCCTAATCAATTTCTTTGATGTCCGAAACCTAGACTGACCCATGCCAAAGAGTCTAGTCAAGCTATCTCGCTAATGTCTGTCCATTATTCCTTCGAACTGGATGAGAGAGATACTGCTTCAACAATCAGAAAGATTTCCTCTTAGCATGAGCTAGTCCTTGATATAGGTTTAGGGATCTTAGTGACCGAATGAGATAGCCTTAGTTAGAATCCCAGGAAGCTCAAGTCCTATTGAGTAGTGAGAGAAAGATAGTCTTTTCGAGGTAGATAGGAATGTTGTACAGCATGAGTCCTTGCTCTTTTTCAAAAGAAGGGTTCACTGAGTCCCACTAAAAAAAGGGAATTGCTAGTGAAGGGTAGACTCTCCAGTTCTCATCGGACCTTGCTCTTAGAACTGGAAAAGAAAAAAGGGGGTATGGAGATGAAGCCCGTCTTGATTTGACTAGGTTAGAGAAGATGCTGGGAAAATGATCAAATGCAAAATCAATGTTGAGAGAGATTACTGATAATCAAAATGGGGGACGATGAAGAATCTTTGTAGGTCTAATATTCCTAGTTATAGTTCTAATTATTTATCTGAATTCATGTAATAGGATAATATATAAAATAATAGAACATAACCAACAAGTTAAGAAAAATTTCATTAATTTAAGAATCGGGCTTGGGGGCGTTGAAATAACAATGGCAAACCCGAACCAACCCCCCGCCAAAACAAAAAAAGAAGAACAAAAAAAGACCACAGGGAGAGGAGCGAAGAGGCTCGACTGGAAGGAGAGGAGTGATTAGACAGCCTGACGAGCTTTTCCGCTCGACTGTAAGGAGAGGAAAGGAATGAGCTCAACAAGGAGCGAAGCCGCTCGAACAAGGGTTTAATAACAAGGTGAGAGGCGCGAAGTTTGAAGATCTCGACCAAAGGGAGAGGGCGTAGCGCCTTCTTCCATTTGTATTTGTGGAAGATTGGTTATGTAGGCGTCAAACTTTTCCTAGGTTGTATTCGATCCCACCCAAATGGCCAAAGAATCTATTAGATTAATAAGAGACCTTATCCTTATCCTTATGAAACCTAAGACTATTGATTACAACCAATAAGGAATACCAGACTGTCACTCTTCTTTCACCTCTCCGATTACAACCAATAAGGAGGAAAAAAGGCTAAAAGATCACATTCTTACTGAAGAATCTGACTGAACCGAGTGAGGTATATACACAGTATATCACAGCTTGTCTTGTGGCGAGACGAAGGGACGGAACGAGCCCCTTCCCTTGCTTGCTTACCAGGATTAGACTTTAGACCCACTAATGGACTATAGCGAACGGGGAGAAAGAAAGCTAAGTCACTCACTATTCTATTGCGAACCATAAAGAAGACTAGCACTACCAGTGACTGCTAAAAAAGAGATAGAACACTGCTCGTTGAGCTAATCCTTGGTGGATTATGGATGAAGGAACGACTGACCATGTAGCCAGAGCTTTCCTACTCCAGGCAAGTAGTACGGTACGGATATGGACTAGAACTCCAGCCTACTGCTCCAGTAAGAGTACGGATTCCGGGATTTCAAACACATTAATGGACTATAACGAGCTTACTAGTGTAGTACTAAAGCCCTGAGTGACTCTTGGCTGCCTTCAGTGATAGACGCAATTACTTTGACTACTCTATTCCTACGAAAGGAGCCAATAAAGAGTGGGGGAAGGGACGGATTTGAGACTACCGACGTCTCTAGTGCTGATACATAGAGCAGCCGGGTAGTGGATTTTTTATAAAGAGTGTTTCCTCCGAGTATAGGTCTTTCCCCCTTCTCTTTCTCTTCTCCGTGTGTATTGAATGATGGAATGAATAGAGCCGCGTAGCGCGTAGCATAGCGAATGTTGAAAGCTCAGCGTAGCGTTCTGCAAGGAAGAACCCGTTCACTTCAAGCAAGTGGACTCATGCCTTATGAATGAGTAAGCAAGAGCAAGTAATCCCGTCATCTCGTGCAAATTAGGGGCAATAGATAGAGGCAGAGAAGGAGGCTGTTCTCAGGACAAATGCCAAAGCAAATGCACAGAATAAGCTCTTAGAAGGAATCCCCTTATTTGAAATGTAAATGGGTAGGAGTAAGACCTAGTTCATAAAAAAGTATCGGTCCAAGAAAGATTCTTTTACGGGTGTTGTCGATTCAATTCAATGTGGGATAGGCTATTAAGGGGAATTCACCCAGCTTACCTAAGGGAAATGTGAACTACTCTTACCGCGGGAAGGAAGTTCTAGGGTAAGACTAAATAGAGTCTATAGCCCCCATAAGACCAATAGACTGAACTAGTGATATAGGAAAAAGTCAGATTTTCTTTGGGTAAAGATGGCATTCTTCTTCTTTTCGAGTCGAGACATCTTCATATGTCGAAGAAGGAGGAAATGTCTCCATTTCCGCTCATAGAACCCGGCAAAATAGAACGTCGTTTAAGGACCACGGATGCGATGTGAGAAGCGTAGGTCGGAGTAGCAGGAGTATGCGACAAGCAGTTGCATGTTCGGTGTGGGAGATCTTCTGTAACGAAATGAATGTTCACACTATGAATCCTCGTAGGACCTCGACCCGCCTACTCGGGTCTTGTATGGATATGCAGTAAGGGGTGCTCCTAGGTGCGTGTAGGGGTTGTGTTTGTTCGCGGGGGCCTCCTTGAATCGCAATTCCGACCGAGCGGCGGGTAGAATCCTTTGCAGACGACTTCAATGGGGTATTGTCAGTGTTGAGTGGCCTTGCTGCCACGATCCACTGGGATTCAGCCCTTTGTCGCTCCGATTCGTCCCTCCCCCATCAAAGCACATTCCCCCCTCAATCACTCATACCCTCACATGCCACCAGAGGCTACCTCGGTACTCTAGGCACACACATGGAAGACCCGGTGCTGCACTCGCTTCACACTTGGTGCACCGACGACGATGGCCATCGTCATAAAGGTAGCCTACGCTCTAAATGCATTAGTACTTGGTCATCCACACTAAACACTTGGTGGCTCACATGACTTGACTGTCGCACTTGGTGTGGAAGCACTTGTTGGCCCTTGCCCTTCGTCATAAAGGTAGCCTACGCTCTAGATGTGTTGGTGCTTGGTGCGGCATCAATTGTACCCAGCAGCTCGGCCTTCCCACTCTTTTATTAGCTCCATGTTCCAGCCATCTCTACTTTGCTTCAGCATATCAATCTCAGCCTTGCACTGGTAAATAAGTTCCTTAGAGTTCAATTTCTTTTCCTCACCTACTCAGCTCCCGCTTAACTCCTTTCATTTTCTGCCAGTACCTATACTGCACCGAGCCCCTCACCTCACAATCCCAGGCTTGCTTTACTATGTTTTCCACCTCTGAATTCCCGAGCCACCTGTTGTAAAAAAAGAATCTGCTCCACCGTCTCCTGATACTGGGATTGGTATCTAACAGGATGGCGTCGTGATCTGACCCATTACAGCTCAAGTGAGTTAATACTGCATTCTAATAGTTCGTCCTCCATGTTGCGCTGACCAGTGCTCTATCCAACCTTTCCTGAATAAACATAACCTCCTCCCTCCTATTACTCCATGTGAAGATATGGCCTCTGTATCCCAGATCCCAGAGGCCATTGTTGACCATTCAATTCTTAAAGCACCTGAAGGACCACTCCTCTCTCACGTTCCCTCCACATTTTTCCTCAGGACAAATGATGTCATTGAAATCCCCCCATCAACCCTTACCCTCTCTGATGAAATCAAGATGCTGAGTCAGGATTCCGAACTGCTCTCTTCTAATTCTATCATCCGTACTAGCATACAAATTAATAAGTCTCCACGACAACCCGGTCTCAGTGTCATTTATCTCAACATCTATTCAAAAGTCTGCACGGTGCCGTACCTGTATGTCTAGTTCATTCACCCACATTACACAAAGACCCCCTGCGATCCCCGCCGCCTTCCGCTGGATCCCAATCGATCGGCTTCCGAGTGATAGAGTTTTTTTACATTCCGGATATCCTAGGCCTTGGCTTGCTTCTATTCTTTCAGCTGCTTCTTGTCTGGATTGCTGCTTAGACTTTCTTGTTGATTGAATTGCTAGTCTACCCTGACTTTATCTAGCAAGCGATTTCGGATGTTCCTTCTCGGAGATGAATAGGATACAACGTCTTATCCGAAGGTGTAGTCTCCGACAAAACGATCATCATGCGGCCGATTCTCAGTGAAGTATATGAGCGAAGACATGCAAGTCAAAGAGACAGACATGCCAAGGAGATCAAACTATCCGGACAGGAAAGTAAAAAGGAGAAAGCAATAGTGCTTGCCGGAGCCCCATCGGGGGTCAGTGGAGCTGTTGTCCGGCATATCCCCCCCCCGAGATGTTCAACGAAAAATCCATAAGGCGGCCTACCTGCTTTCCTTTCGGTGCCCCTCAACCGCGTTAGGGGTTTTTCTCAAACAAAAGCAAACCTTCACTACCAGAAGCCACAAATCTCACTACACTGACCATAGTCAATTCCTTGCCATTCAAAATCCAATTCTAATTCCGGATCCAATCCCATCTCCTTATCTATACCTACTGGTTGAAGCTATGGAGTCATCATCGGTATCGATGTTTCCCCTTGTTGAAACCTTGCTTTTTCATGAAGAAAAGGTCTGGGATTGTACTCCGCCCCTCTTTAGATCTTCTAACTGGGCATAGAGCTTATCCAAGGACTCCTCTCCTGTGGCGGTACGCGGATTATCCAGCGCCCGCGCTCCCCGACCCAGCCAATCCCCCGTTGGATCAAGTACCGCCATTTCCTGGATGATTTCAACTTTGACTTCGAATTGGTGAGGAAAGCAGTAGCTTGCTTTCGGGAAGCACAAGTGGAAGATCGACTGGAAGAGAGAGGACAGAGGAAGCTTACTCCACCATCGGTGGAGGGGACCGGATCCTGATGAAAGCACTTTTTCCTTCGCATAGATACGAGTGCCCTTGATCTGGGCCTGGCCTCCTTCCATGCGAATCCCTATTCGATATCGGTTATCCGCTGAGCCTACTTGCACTTGGTCGATGACCACGCCCTTCGCCCCCGGGAAGTCAATCCCTACCGAATAGTTTTGATTAGGATCGTGCTCTACACGTATTGTATTGCTTGTAGCTGATTGCGATCGGCTAACCCGACACTCCTCAGACCGGCCTTTGGGCGAACTGCTCGGCGGGCAGGGTCGAAAAGCCTCTACGACGGCCTACGATGGCTTGACCCGGCGCTAAGACCCATATCCCGTTTTAAGAATTTAGGGTGCTTCCTTCTTCTAGATAGAAGCTGGCGTCTGGCCCCGCTGTTGTCACGAATGCTGGCGTGATCCCCTCCGGTCTGCCGGGATTTTCATACGTATAGTAACCCTTTGCCCTCCCTTGGGGACTAATGAATTGGATATTCCTGATGACCTCCCTGATCTCCTCTGTGTGTTCATAGAGGGGCAGGATGCCCGCGGCGATCCCTAAATCGTCACTCCTAGTTTCGTCGTATTATTACTAACCCGGATTCGTTAGTAGCTCCTGCTGAACTAGTGGCATGATAGGGGAAAGAAGGCGAGGAGCCTAGCACATTCATGCACACTTGCCAGCGTAAAAGTACTATTTGTACTAAGAGAAGAAGGCATTCTTGCAAAGACCTATTTGAGCAGCCTAAAAATAGGCATATGGGTGATAAGGAACTTGAAACATGAGATGGGGAGGATAATGGTTAGCTGGATTTTCGCAAAATGTAGGGATTGCAACATCTATGGCCGCTGAGCTTTGGAAAAAAACCTAACCATGGCATGGAATTTGGCTTTTAGAAAAGTGATACTCGAGATGGACTCAGTAGAAGCATTGTTGTGTTTGGAAAAGGAAACACAGAAACGGAATCCTAATCGTAATTTGATTAGGGAGATCAAACTTCTTTTGCAAAGGGACTGGGACGTACAAAGACGGCACACGTATCGGCGAAGGAAATCGTTGTGCATGGCTGGGGGCAAATGCATGTAACCTAAGCCTAACCCTACTTGAAATAGTTTCAAAGGCTTTCAGGAGCGTAGCCTTATGAAAAAGGAATTGATAGACATCTTAAAAGATAGAAATCTTCAAGTTATCCCAGGGGCGTCTGCTTCGAAAGGACCAGGAATAATTATTAACTAAGCCTTAGCGGGACAAGTGCACTACTAGGAGTGAAGCTTCGATCAATTAGCTAGGACAGTAGCAGTCTTTATTACATTTGTAAGGAAGGAAACTTCTAATGTCCGACAAAAACAACCTCTTCTAACAACTTTTTGGATTTGGCACAGAAGAAGTTGTAAGATTTCCTACAACCTATTTTGGCAACTTATCTGAAAGAAGTTGTTTTCAAATAAGTTGAATGAAGGAGGAAGAGTTCTGTTAGGTCTAATTCGGAGGAGTGAGTCTAGTGCTTCGCTTTTTGGAAGCAATACAATAGGGGAACGTCCTTAGTTCTTTCCGGCTTTAGTAGAGCCAATTAGCGTAGGAAAACTCCTCGCTGTCCGTAAGGGGGAGGAGTCAACTCATTTCCAACTATTCATTTAGGGCGAACCAATTCAGTTATCACTTCCTCTAAGCGTGAGGGCATGACCGATCGCCATCGATAAAGATTGCTGCTTCCGGGCTTCTATGAAACCATCTAGGATGAGTCTATTTTCTTTTAGGCTTTGCTCTAAACAACGCCCTTGTCCGTCTTCCTTCTCCTCTCCAGCAGGAGTTCAAAATCGTTGACGTGACATCGACCAGAATCATTGATGTGCATCTAACTGAAAGCGATCATGCTCAACCTCCTCGATGACAGTCAACTGGGAACTCATCGATGAATAGGGCATACGGCGTGACAATCTGTTGACATACTCGTTTACGACGCTCTCACATACATTTTCCCTTGGTATACCTCTACAAGACAAAGAAATTAGAGAAAGAGAATCATTTCACCGATAGCAATGAGAGTCACTCTACCTGGACTTCCCAATCAAAGACGGACAACGGCTACCAATATGACAGTGCAAGAGTGGAACTCGTATACTCCACTTCTTTTTAGTTAAGTAGAGAAGGCTACCGGCCCCGCTATCTTGCTTTACAGACCGACCGCTGGAACTGATCTTTCTTATGTTATATTTCCGGGTCGGCTACCTCATCTCTCAACTCACGGTACGTTGATACACGAGTTGGACAAAGAGAGGCAGGCAGGAACGAGACCTTGTGGGATGAATCAATCATTCTTACTATTGCTATTGCTTTGGTCCGGAGATGGCTTGTGACTCGTATGGAGAGGGTACGCTGCTACGATGTGGCAAGATGAAACTGACCATGCTCAACTGTCGATCGACGCGACAATCATGCCTGCTTGACAAAGCCCTTTTCAGTCTCCCAATAAACGAAAAAGGATTGCTGGTGACACGAAAGCAGTGCTCGACGCTCTCTTTCCTATTCCACTGCGCTAAGTGGTCTTTCCCTTGCTGGCTGGATGACTACTATGGAAAAAGATGACGACTACTCCCAGTCTCTGGTCAACGCTCATCCCGCACAAGATGGATTTTGATCTAAACCTGTATCCAGAAGCGAAAGCCATGAAGGCTAAGAGCTGATTCAATAGCTGCGGATTCTGTAACAACAAAAGGGGATTCGAGTCCTTTTTCTTCAATTGAATAAGGGAAATTAGCTTCTCATTCATTCCTTCCTATTCGATTCCCAAGAGCTGATTCTCAAAGACCGTATTCAAGGGAAGCGGATTCGATGCATCAAGACGCCAAGATCTTCCTTCCCCATGCTTTCATCAGAGTAATCACGTAAGACATAGAGTCCCATTCTATCTTAACCAAAGATGCGGAGAATCGGAACCAATGGCACTCACTAAGACTAATGCTACTGCTAATATCATTCTATCCCATTCAATCAGTTATAACATCCACAACCCGAAAGGCGATAACACCCTATTCCGCGACAACAGCTCTTAGTCCGCCTACGAGTATTACTGCTGACGGACAGTAAGGCATGAAGTTATTTGCATCAACAGGAAAAGAGGCATCCAAAGAAAGGCTAAGAGCCTATTCATGCTATCAATCCTCTTAGAGTAAAATGCCCTTGTCCGTGAGTTGATCACTGGAAGACAGATCTTTTTCATGAAAAGATTCGTTTCAGCGAAAACACTAGCAGCTTCTTCTCGAAGACTAAGAGGAGATTCTCTAGCTGCCTAAGAGTTCTTTCTGTCTCGCCTGCTTTTCCTTATCCTGAAATTTGATGCCCGGTCCAGTACAACTGATCTACGATGGTCGGGTGCTTGCTTCGGGTCATTATAATGTGCAATCATTCCCTCCATCTTTCGAGAACAACAAGAGGTCTCAAGCAGCCAATTCCTCCTGCTCTTCCGGGGCATCTATCTAATATATGTCACCTCCCTCTGCCCTTTTTTTACTATGCCTGGAATGCCTCCTGTTCGTATCTTAACTGGGAAACCTTCTCTTGCAAACAATCCCTTCGTCGCTAACACCGGTAATGCCCCATCCCTTGAATACTACCTTCGAGGAATTCCTCTCGCGTCCCTTTATTGATAAGAGCGCATTCTCTAACAGCTTTGAGGCCGAGGCAGCCGTCCTCTTGCCAATCCTAAACAAACAAAAGAAAGAAAAGCCCTACCCACCTTCATTGGAAGAGTAAGGGGCATTAACCTATCAGTCCTAGTCCTAAGCGCAATCGGAGCACTAAGCCCTTATACTGCTTGACTCCGTTGATTAGACCTCCTTCTCCTACTCCTTCCTTTCCCCATGTGGAATCAGTCCCTGCTTTGGTTTGGCTCTTTCTGTAACAACCTACCGGGCAAGATAAGGGGGAACGAACGTAAGAAGTCCCACAGCATATTCTGGTCCATCTGCAGCCTATGTCCATCAATGTTGAATTGAGAAAAGCGAGGATCTGGAAGAGTCATTGAGAAAGAAATTCAATTCAGGTTTGGAATGTTTATAAATCCATTCGGGGGCCCCCTTCCAGGGCATTTCGGGCGATAGTTGGCGCTGCGCCGGAAGTGGAGTAAGCAAGGCACTGAAAGTCTCGTCGGATTGATTGATCGTCCTTCGTGCCTGGGAGTTGAGGCGCTAGTTCCGTTTTCTTGCTTGCTTGTTCTTTCGTTGCTTGTTCCGTTTTCTTGCTGGGGCGAAGCGGTCCAATTGAAGCAGATTCACTGGCATCGGTTCTTCCATCAAAGCTGAAAAGAGCCTCTTCTTGTCTTGGCATCCCATCTCATCAGAAGAAGGCGAGTCTCCTCACTTGCCTGGCCCCACTTAAGTGAAGGTTTCGCATCGATCAAGAAATGGTTTCATCAAAAAAGGACTCGGGCGATTTCGCTCACTAAAAAAAACCGAATCTCGGCATTAGCAGCGCGTAGGCCTTAAACAGGAGCAGAAGTGATCAACTATACCACACCTTCAAAAATTCGACTTCTTTCCCCGGAACAGCAGCAGAAAGAGTGAACTTGCCCAGCGAGGGCGTTCCGAGACCAATGCCTATCAATAAGAAGGAGAGACTGTTTCCACTCCCCTCGCCCTAGGGTGACTGAAACTACCTTATGCTACCTCTCTTTCCCTCGTGACTGATGCCGCTACAGATGCACCTATCAGGGAGGTTGATTCCTCCCATTGGGAAGAGAAGACAGGAGCACCAGGTCCTGCTTTTGGATGTGAAATGGTCGGCTTCGGTCTGTGACTTTTCCCTTGACGGCCAGAGGAGGTACCGTCTTTCCAGGGGAGATCAGGTACGCGCACTCAGCTGCTAAAAAAAAGATATCGTTGATCATCTCTGGTGTGATGTAAATTTCTTGTTTTTGATAAAGGAGAATGTTCTCTCCGCATCAAGATCTTTCTCAAAGGGAGTAGCGAGGAAAGTGACTCATAGGCAGGATACTGCTCTTTTGAACCGTCTCTTGATCTATTACATCAACCGGAAGCGTAGCAGCATGGGGGGCAAAAGATTGTCGGGAAGCCCGTTTTACAGCAATGGAGTTCTTCGGGATCAGAGATCCTTAGTTAGGTGAGTCTATCAGTGGCACCCTCCTTTATTCTTTAGAAAAAAAGTCTGTGTAGGTCATTGAGGGTGAATTCCCGAGTTCCGTACAGGAATGGATCTCAAAGAACTTCTCTGACAAAATTTCTTGATTAGCACTCAGGGGTCCTGCTCACTATGAATGTCTGAGTCAGGTCAGTCAGGGGAGGGACTCAGGGCCGTAGGCGTAGTGAGAGTCAAGACCCTAATAAGATGACTCGCCTGGGAAGAGCACAGCCGCATCTAGGGGAACAACATCTTGGATGGAAGCGGCATCTATTGATTAGTTTGCTCCTTCTTTTTTCGAGAGGTACCACCAAAGGGCTTCTTTTCTTTTTGAGTTGAACCAGTTGTATCCTCGCCGAAAGACACGACAGAAGCAAATAGCATGAAGAGAAAAGAACTGGACTTTTGGACTATTCCCTTGACTACCCAGGGAAGGACATCCTACGAGAGATATTTCTTCCAACCCGGGAGACAAAGCTTGATGATTCGGTATCGCATTCTCTAAGGTCCTCTTCATCACAGGCAAGGGGCCTAGACTACTAGCTTGTGCGCCGAAGAAGGAAGGTATACTCTACTCATTTTGGGATTCTTCGCTATGGTTGAATGGTTCCTTCCTCTCCCCTGAGACTCTCTTCTCTCGTGTCCCTCAACCGAGGAAGACTACTCGGATGATGCGATGCCTTTCAAGCGATAGAAAGAGGAACTCGAGATCGGGCTGGTATTATTATTCTGTAACTGTCTTTGCCCGCTCCCGGTTCAGGGGCGAAGTCTTGAGCCATTGAACGACTTTCATCGAATGACTTGATAGGTTCTCTTCTCGAGGGAAGCTCAGTCTATTTCTTAAGAGAGAAGAGGTTTCTATTCTAGCTAGCGCGCTTTCCGTTTTCTCGCTTGGATAAAGACCTACAAGAACTGTAGAGGTTGACTCCAAATGTTGTTTATGAGGCTTTTCTGCGCTTCTTTAAACATAAAGAAGAAGACTATCTCACCCGAACAGAAGAGATCAAAAAGATTCTTTCTATTACTATTAGGGATCGCAAAGAAAACCAGACAGAGGTCCACGACTCTGAGGTCGAGTGAAAGATTCGCCACAAGTAGCCTTCCAAGGCCACCCTAGACTCTATTCAGGTATGGGGTGGGAAAGGAGAGAGGGAAAGAGAGAGGGCTCCTTTGTTTCGGATATGATATTTTCTTGGAAAGGTCTCCGAACTACTAACCTAAGAGAACTTTTCAAAATGTGGGTTCTAAAACCACTTCTTTAGGTCGGAGTTGAGAAGGTTATACCTGCTCTGGATTGCCATAGATACAAGACTCTATATGATTAGGATATTGTTTGCCCTAAAGGGCAACTTTATATGAATGAGAGTGGCCAGATGCTATTCTTATTCTTTGAGTTCACGAAAGACTCAAACATATGGTATTGACATAGAGAGCGCCCTGGATGTTGAACCACATTCAGAAGAGCGTGCCTGCTCACTCTTGTCGGAGCCTTATTCTCCAAAGAGACTCATTTAGAGGGGAGCGTGGGCTCTCCACAAGGATTCTGGAGATCCGGAGAGAGGAAAGAATATTATAGACTAGTCCAGAGAAAGAGTTCAGTCAAAATAAGTCTCCATCCATTGAGTAAGTCAGCTTTTCAGTCTAGGCGGGCCATCGAGTAGTTATTGCCCAAGTGTGAGTTGTCCTTTTACCCTTCAAATTCGCCATCAACAGTTAACGTTTACTTTACAGCCATCAGAAAGTAAGAAGCCCGCATAACATAATGAATATAGGAAAGGCTTGACTTCAAAGGGAGAGGTACATACCTTACATGAGTCCAATAAGAAGGTAGGTTATCTTGACCATTTTTGAAATCCTCTTTTCCTTTGCCCGCACTTGAGTCACGGAATGTAAATGATTGCTCTTAGATCTCTTATACTCAAGATATTCCTGATTCTAAAATGATAAAGTCGAAAGGCAAAATTTCCACTCGTTCGGTATGAAAAACGCGTCTTTGATAATGCCAATGTTGGCCCGTACCCGTAAGCATCCCTAGCTGCGCCGTACTCGGAATCCAGTGAAAGTCAAAGTTTCCATAATTATAGAAACAAAGATAGAGGAGGGGGTCTAGGTGCTGTCACAAGAACCCCGAAAACATCTTCAAATAAATTGAATTAGGAGTTATCCTGCTTTTCTCTTCGATCCAGTGGAAGTTGCTAGTTGCATTCTTGGTGGTACCCTCCTCTCTGAAAGTTCCTTTCCCATTAGTTCCAGGCTCAATAAGAGCATCTTTTTTCCTTTTTATATTCATTTACGTATTCAGAGTGAGAATCTCTTTCGATTCTAGCCAGGAGGTAATAGATAGTAGGAGATTTATATCATTTCGGTATCAGTACCAACCTTTCCCTTAATCGAGTGGGAGTAAGAACGATAGGCCTCTTCTTCTTTTTCTTTTCTTATACCCTTTCCTTCTCTTCCTCTATCTCTAAAAGGGCAGGGTCCCTACTTCCTACTAGACACGGAGGAAGAGCATTGGACACATGTAAGCTGCGACGGAAGAAGGCTAGGCTTCTTGAACGAGAGCTAATCCGATCTGGGAAGTTGGACTCACCGGGCCTATCAGACTAGAGCTTTTCCTTGCTGGAGAAAGAGAGACTGATTGGATTGATCATAGAGTGATCTCTCCCTGTAACTACAACTCGAAAATAAGAGAATCAAAGTAAGGATTGCTAAGCTAGATTCAAGGTATGTCTATTGGTATGCCTTTAGATTTCTTGCTTTTTTGCTAGGATTTGTTAATTGAGATTTTATTGGTTATACATCTACAGCACCTCTTTGATCGAAAGGAAGATCTAGTTCTTCCGATTAGAAAAGCTAGAACCAGAACTTGGATAAATAGGTCCCCTATAACCTATTTCCCGCCCCTTAGTGGCCGATGGTGAAGCGCCTTACAGGAAGAGGTAAGGTAGCGCTCAATAATTTCATACAAAGAAGAAAAATCCTTTCAACATAGTCCATGCGGTCGGTCAAATGCATTTCACCAAGTGGATAAGTGCCATCTACTACGGTATGACCACATCTATTTCCTGCTTGTTGCGCTTACCTGCTTTCACCAATTGGATTACTTGCTTTTACCTGGGACATGCCCCTGAACTGGTATCTCTTTGTTCGCCAAGCTGAATACAGCCATTTCCGGCCGGCATCTTCCAAAAGGGGTAATGCTTGCTTGATCCCGGTTTATCTCCTTTTGAGGGGCGTAATCGTTTACGTTTATAAAGTACCTCGATTGATTCGTTGCATTTGCCCCCTTCCGGTGGGTAGGTTGTACCGCCCGTTGAATGGGTTGTTTGCTTCGTCCGCGCTCCTGGGTGCGTTTAAGAAAAATTTAAGAACTATAGGCGATTGCGGGTGAATCCCTCGATCTTTTGAATTAAGTAAGCGTCAAAGAAAGATTGTCCCAGTGCTCGCGGAGTGCCTATATGGTTGGGCTGTACGTCTGTCCTTTCTTCTATTTCATTTAGTTAGCCTCGAGGCTCTTTCCTTTTCTTGCTGGGTGCAAGAGGTCTGAGATAGGAAATAAAGTCGTGTAGGTATCTAAATAAAAGATCCAAGCCGGCAGATGAAGGGAAGGTAGGGCGCTCAGACTCGCGGTTTGGTCGGCTACTTAATGTAAGAATCGCCAACTTATTTACCACCTGTGTGCGGATTCTTAATGAGGAACCGAGCTCGTCTTTGACTTGAGTCTATGGAACTTCCGTACCGGTTTAGACCACACTTTAGGAAGGAAGCCTAATTAGGCACCAAAGCCTCGGTGTCTTACTCTCTTCAACTCACCGGAGCAGCGCCCTATGTACAAACAATTCTGTATTTCCCCGTTTGTGTAATCAGTTGTTAGCTCAGTCTCTAATTGTTGTATGCGTTCAAATGAATAAGTAAGCCCCTTGGGTGTGAATGCTGACCCGCTTATTTTCCCGGATAGGGGGATTAGTTTGTAAGCTTCGCATCTACTATGCTGTGGTCTATTGCTGCTTCCTAGTGGCTGTGGTACTCGGCATCTGCCTTCCTCCCTTTCGCTTAATGAAAAGGAGGTGGCAGTAAGATGAATGCGAAAGGGGGGCTAGGTGTTACATTCGCCCGTTAGAGGATTTCGTTTGCTGGCGGTATCTATACTATGATAGAGGACGAAGTGTCTGTTAGTTCCGGTGCCTCCTCCTTGGTCCAGATAAGGCTGGAAGAGAATTTCCTTTTGGTGCATGCGTAAGAATGAATGAGGTTCCCCCGCCTCGGTTCTGGGGAGCCGTGGTTGTCCCAGTCTAGATATACTACGATAGAAACAAGCCGGCGGTGCCCCTAGTCTAAGGGGTCATCTTCCTTTATTACTTTGAGTCGGTGTTGGTTGGTAGGGAAGGTTCGGCCCCAAGGTTTGTTTATTCTGAATTTGTCCTTCTTTTTCCCCGGTGGGTTAAGTGTCAATCCTGACTTGGCCCGTCCGGGCTACTTGATCTGAATGCCCCAGAAGAGCTCTAAGTCATACGGATTGGGGCCAGGATGTGTTCCTAGACCAAGTCCCGATTCGCAGGGTCCTACTTCATTCCTGGCTGCTCTGTCGCTTCGCAGCTACCTTTTTTTTTTTTCTCTTATTTAAGAATCCGGGATAACCTGGCCGAGCCGTAACCCGAAATGCGCTAAACTCCTGGCTAAGTCAGCCTTTTCTGTTGGATCAAAGCGAGCCGAGCTGTCAGACTCGACGGTCCCGCTCTTCCAATATAGGGGAAGCCGGCAGGCAGACAAAGTACCAGTCCTAAGGGGTCAATCTTGATTGAAGTTGGAACTCTGTTCAATCAATGGATCAAGCAATCCTCGGATCCTTGCTCTACAGCCATTTTTGAGGCTTTTCAGTTTAAGGGTGCTTTCTGGGTCATTAGAGCTACGTTCGATTTTTCTATAATAGCTAATAGAATTAAGGATTCGAGTAAGTTTCAATGAAAGCTTTTCAGAGGTTATACATTAGCGATTGATTCGGAGGATAGAGAATGGAGTTGGAAGGCTGTTCAGTCTTTAATCTTCCCTCCCTCACTGATTGACTCCTCCGGGAAATGTCGAATAGTAGGGACAGCGGAAGGGTGAGATTCTTTCTTCAGCGGCGGATGGAGAGGCAATTCTAACGCAACTGTTAATGGCCGAGCCTCCTCTTCATCTCCCTACCGGTTGAGCCCTTTCATCTCCTCTCCCTTCTGTCGAGTTAGTTCCTCTTCTTTTAGTTGTATCACTATTTCCGGTATTGTCTTATTGGGCTAAGGCGAATTTCTTCATTGCCATTGAATTGAAATCCTTACACTTTCATAATCTGTATCCAGTCCATGTAGTACGCCTTCCATTCCGTACCTTAGCCTTTCGGCGGTTAAGGGCTTTAGCGGCTTTGGATTCTGTCTTCATTTTAAGCATAACTGCCAATCAAGCTAATTACTACCCTCACCTTAACCCTAAGGATCAGTCTAGGAAGCGAAGAGGTAGGGTGTAGATTTTACTCACTTTACAAGGGCGTCCCTCAGGTAATAAATCCTCCTTGAGGGCGAGGGTATTCCGTATTTCATAAAAAGGTAAGGTATGCGCTTAGTCTTTTACTAACTCCCATTCCTTCCATTGTTCGAAGTAGGCTTCAATGCTTTGGATTCGGTCTAGCAGTCCTTCTCTCTTCAGTAAGCCATGCAGTCCGTCCAATGGCCCAATCCCCGTCAAGCTTCTCTCTTAGTTTATTATATTTACTGTATTACTAAGTTTTTCCAACTAGTAAGGAATAAGTTCACCTTAAAGGACCTCTATCTCAAAACCCCCGGTCTAAGAGATTATCTTCACCAGTCTTCAAAAGCGGGGGAATGGGGATTTTTTTCTATCAGCATTGGCGGCTAAGGTCTCAGTCAAGTATTCCAGTGCTTTTAAGCGAGGGTCACTTCACGATATCAAGGATGTTCCGGGCTTTCGATCTAGTCCAATCGGCCTAAGGGGCCATCATCTGCTATTCCAGTTTAGCTGTCCAGTTTAGCAGACCTAGCAATCATCCTAATCTTTATCCTAAACTGTGCCCCTCAGAGAAGCCGAGGAAGAGGAACTTCACCAATTACTTGAAAGGCTGGCATCCCGGACTGATAAAGAATCAACTAGGAAGACTAGGCAGAAAAAGATCTTCTTACCCGCAGTAGCGACAATCAGGAACACTACTTCTATAAGATGATTCTCGCCATTTTCCTGACAATAGGGGCATTGACTTCAGTCTCAACTAGACCTAGACCCAATCAAGCTCGAAAAAGCAGGATTGCTTGAATGGAAAGAACAAAACGGAAAGGACAACCAAACGAAACCGCTAACAGCAGAGGGCAGTATCCATATATAGTAGAGCTCGCTTACCAGACGAAACCAGGCCTTGAAGGCTGGAGTGGAAGGGAGAGTAGACCCGAGAGCTGCAATAGTCATTAGTATTAGAGCACCAGCCCTTATCGAGACAAGAGACCATACATTCAATATGGCAAGAACATTCAATGGTCTGCGGTCTCCCTTCCTCAAAGAAAGGAGAAGAAGCTATCAACAGTGTATTATATACAGAGTCTAAATAACATCTCCAAAAAAAGTCAATCAACGAGAATTGACAAAATTCACCAGTGAAAAAAGAAAATATTGTTTGTGTGCCGGGGAATAAAAAGGAGAAAGAGCAATGAATCCCCTTGGCTTTATCTATTTATAGAGTAAGCGCGAGGGTTGCGTAGCGAAATGTAGTAGAAATACAGCATTGGACAGCAATCATGAGGCAAGGGCTTCAGTCACAAAAGAAGAGAAGAAAGAGAACAATAACTGGGCCTATGTGCCTTATTTCAGGGCGTTTAGGAAAACCATGTCAGCGAATTTGACCGGCTTTCCGCACGGGAGTTGGAGAAAATCCAATGCGTTAAGGTCAGTTTACGGGGGAAAGAGCTTCCTCTATCTCTGAGTGAATCTGAACTGACTAAAAAGGGCTTGACGCAAAGGAGCCAATAATTTATAGTGAGTTCCACTTCTGGGTCGAAGCCGAGGGGAGTAGGGTATATGAAAGCAAATGGACATTATAGCGCCTTTCATCGGTCATTGAAGGAAAGCGTCCGTCCGACTCGAGATTGGCTTAGCAGTTCCAGAAAGATCAAGAAGCTAGATAATAGGAAATGAATTGGTCTAAGCGCTGTATAAGAAGGGTGGACGAAAGTCAAGCTCAACCGATAGGGAACGAGTGGAATAAAAGGAACGAACGAGCGTAAAACCACTCGACCAAACAAGCAACTCCCTTCACTCCTCTCCCTATGGTGACTTCGTTCCTAGCGCGAAGTTGTGAGCGCGCAGCCCTTTTCTTGCTCTAACGCGCATCCGTTTTCTTGCTGGGAGAGGAGCTCCATACGCAGGAGCGAGAATAAAAAGCAAAACAAAAAGAGCGAAATACTTGGTTGGAGAGGTCAAGAGGGTGGGAGGGAATGCAAAATATTAAGCAAAGCGTAAAGCTAGTTCCCTGAGTCTAGTGCTTCCCTTTCACCTAGAGAGACTAAGTGAGCCTTCAACAATGTCCTTCCTGGCCTCTTCTTTGAGTTGACCGAAGGCGGCGGCGGGTGGAGGAGCTTCATCCTCGCATTTCACATATTGGAAAGGGCAAACTTAAAAAGGTAACTCAGCCAATAGACAAAGAAAAAACGAATATGTTCTAAAAAAACAATCCAATGTTTTTCTTTCTAAGAATGGATTTTCTGGTTCAGTTCTGATTTTGATTATTATTGTGGGGGTAGGCAAAGGCGAAGGTGGAAGGGCGAAAGAGAAGAATCAAGATTTGTTGGTTCAGCTCAGAGCCCCTCTCTTTTGAGTTACTGAGAGCAGGGGTAGAATATCGGATTAGATAGATCTCTCTTACGACACCCGTCAGCCAGCGGCTTAGTCATGCTTTTAGTCCGTTAGTGAAAGTAGGAATACCATTCAGCCAGTAGGAGTGGAACACGAATAGGAGTTTCACTAGGTAGCGTAGCTGCCTAGCCTTCCGGTACAGAATTGACAGTTCCCATGGTACATCTTTGATTTGCCTATTTGCCATGGTACATGCCCCTTTTGTTTATTTGCAATGTTACATCTTTGTGCCTATTTGTTGAACTTGATCTATGAACAGACACGACCTCAGTTGAAGTACCTTGCTGACTGTTCTTTCAAGCCTACTCAACATTCAGGGTGTCAGTAAAGCGACGTCTTCCAATTCATTTGCAAAGCCTAAAACCTGTCTTGTCTCCTTCTCTTCGGTTGTGAACCCCGAGGGAACCTCGGGAGATAGGGAGCTACTACATTTTGGCATACAAGTACAAGTGCGGAGCGGGTGACACCCCATTTGTTTGCCTCTTCAAATAAGGAATAAGAACTACTACTCTCCTCTATTAGGACACATTGAATGAAGCCCTAAGGCAAGAGACTGAGCGACTGACCAGTTCACGTAGGGAAGTCGTGAGGGAAGGCTCTCAACCAGTCCTAATGAGCCCCCCTGTTCCTCAGACATACTCTCGCGGCGAAGATGGAGATTGGCCTCTTACTTTTCTATACAGGCTAGTTACTCCACTGCTACCCACCCGGAGTCGACTATGGATCCGTCATCCGAGCCCGTTGGCCTTTCGTCCTTGCCTGAGGTACATTGTTATTATTTGTGACACCCATATGGTTTGTGTCTGACCCAGTATAGTGCTTTTCTTGCCATTTTTCATTCTTCTTTGAAGTGAAGCCACAAAATGATAGTGAGGCAGCAAGGATCCCTCAGTGGCAGCAGGCCATGTCTTAGGAATTGCCAGTCTTGCAGAAGACGTCGTTCATTACCATATCAGATAGAGATGGGTTCCAAACCTCTTCCTGACGGAAAGACCACTA